AACTGAATCCTTTCTGGTTAAAGAATCTCTTTATAGTTGTTCTGGAACAATTAGGAGATTCTCTGGAAGAAATACGGGGTTCTGCTTCTGGTGGCAACATGCTATTGGGCGGTGGTCCCGCTTATGGGGTCAAATCAATACGTTCTAAGAAGAAATATTGGAAGATCAATCTCATCGATCTTGTAAGTATCATACCAAATCCCATCAATCAAATAATTTTTTCGAGAAATACGAGACATCTAAGTCGTACAAGTAAAGAGATCTATTCATTGATAAGAAAAAGAAAAAACGTGAACGGTGATTGGATTGATGAGAAAATAGAATTCTGGGTCGCGAACAGTGATTCGATTGATGATGAAGAAAGAGAATTCTTGGTTCAGTTCTCCACCTTAACGACAGAAAAAAGGATTGATCAAATTCTATTGAGTCTGACTCATAGTGATCATTTATCAAAGAATGACTCTGGTTATCAAATGATTGAACAACCGGGATCAATTTTCTTACGATACTTAGTTGACATTCATCAAAAGGATCTAATGAATTATGAGTTCAATAGATCCTGTTTAGCAGAAAGACGGATATTTCTTGCTCATTATCAGACAATCACTTATTCACAAACCTCGTGTGGGGCTAATAGTTTTCATTCCCCATCTCCTCATGGAAAACCCTTTTCGCTCCGCTTAGCCCTATTCCCTTCTAGAGGTATTTTAGTGATAGGTTCTATAGGAACTGGACGATCCTGTTTGGTCAAATACCTAGCGACAAACTCCTATGTTCCTTTCATTACGGTATTTCCGAACAAGTTCCTGGATGACAAGCCTAAAGGTTATCTTATTGATGATATTGATGATAGTGACGATATTGATGATATTGATGATATTGATGATAGTGATGATAGTGATGATAGTGATGATGATGACCTTGATATTGATAAGGAGCTGCTAAATATGACGAATGCGCTAACTATGTATATGACGCCGAAAATAGACCGATTTGATATCACCCTTCAATTCGAATTAGCAAAAGCAATGTCTCCTTGCATAATATGGATTCCAAACATTCATGATCTGCATGTGAATGAGTCGAATTACTTATCCCTCGGTCTATTAGAGAACTATCTCTCCAGGGATTGTGAAAGATGTTCCACTGGAAAGATTCTTGTTATTGCTTCGACTCATATTCCCCAAAAAGTGGATCCCGCTCTAATAGCTCCGAATAAATTAAATACATGCATTAAGATACGAAGGCTTCTTCTTTCACAACAACGAAAGCACTTTTTCATTCTTTCATATACTAGGGGATTTCACTTGGAAAAGAAGATGTTCCATACTAACGGATTCGGGTCCATAACCATGGGTTCCAATGCGCGAGATCTTGTAGCACTTATCAATGAGGCCTTATCAATTAGTATTACACAGAAGAAATCCATTATAGAAACTAATACAATTAGATCAGCTCTTCATAGAAAAACTTGGGATTTTCGATCCCAGATAAGATCCGTTCAGGATCATGGGATCCTTTTCTATCAGATAGGAAGGGCTGTTACACAAAATGTACTTCTAAGTAATTGCCCCATAGATCCTATATCTATCTATATGAAGAAGAAATCATGTAAGGGAGGGGATTCTTATTTGTACAAATGGTACTTCGAACTTGGAACGAGCATGAAGAAATTCACGATACTTCTTTATCTTTTGAGTTGTTCTGCCGGATCGGTCGCTCAAGATCTTTGGTCTTCATCCAGACACGATGAAAAAAATTGGATCACTTCTTATGGATTCGTTGAGAATGATTCTGATCTAGTTCATGGCCTATTACTATTATTACTATTAGAAGTAGAAGGCGCTCTGGCTCTGGCGGGATCCTCACGGACAGAAAAATATTGCAGTCAGTTTGATAATAATCGAGTGACATTACTTCTTCGGTCCGAACCAAGGAATCGGTTAGATATGATGCAAAATGGATCTTGTTCTATCGTTGATCAGAGATTTCTATATGATGAAAAATACGAATCGGAGTTTGAAGAAGGGGAAGGGGCCCTCGATCCGCAACAGATAGAGGAGGATTTATTCAATCACATAGTTTGGGCTCCTAGAATATGGCGCCCTTGTGGCAATCTATTTGATTGTATCGAAAGGCCCACTGAATTGGGATTTCCCTATTGGACTGGGTCATTTCGGGGCAAATGGATCATTTATCATAAAGAGGATGAGCTTCAAGAGAATGATTCGGAGTTCTTGCAGAGTGGAACCATGCAGTACCAGACACGAGATAGATCTTCCAAAGAACAAGGCTTTTTTCGAACAAGCCAATTCATTTGGGACCCTGCGGATCCATTCTTTTCCCTATTCAAAGATCAGCCCTCTGTCTCTGTGTTTTCACGTCGAGAATTCTTTGCAGATGAAGAGATGTCAAAGGGGCTTATTGCTTCCCAAACAAATCCTCCTACATCTATATATAAACGCTGGTTCATCAAGAATACGCAAGAAAAGCACTTCGA